ATGAAACCGTAGCTGGAATTGAGATCTCATTCAAAGAGAAAGATAGCAAATATCTGGAGTTTCTTTTTTTATCCTATACGGATGATCCGATCCGCAAGGACCATGATTGGGAATTGTTTGATCGTCTTTCTCCGAGGAAGAAGCGAAACATAATCAACTTGAATTCGGGACAGCTATTCGAAATCTTAGGGAAAGACTTGATTTGTTATCTCATGTCTGCTTTTCGTGAAAAAAGACCAATTGAAGGGGAGGTTTTCTTCAAACAACAAGGAGCTGAGGCAACTATTCAATCAAATGATATTGAGCATGTTTCCCATCTCTTCTCGAGAAACAAGTGGGGTATTTCTTTGCAAAATTGTGCTCAATTTCATATGTGGCAATTCCGCCAAGATCTCTTCGTTAGTTGGGGGAAGAATCAGCACGAATCGGATTTTTTGAGGAACGTATCGAGAGAGAATTTGATTTGGTTAGACAATGTGTGGTTGGTAAACAAGGATCGGTTTTTTAGCAAGGTACGGAATGTATTGTCAAATATTCAATATGATTCCACAAGATCTATTTTCGTTCAAGTAAGGGATTCTAGCCAATTGAAAGGATCTTCTGATCAATCCATAGATCATTTCGATTCCATTAGAAATGAGGATTCGGAATATCACACATTGATCGATCAAACAGAGATTCAGCAACTAAAAGAAAGATCGATTCTTTTGGATCCTTCCTTTCTTCAAACGGAACGAACAGAGATAGAATCAGATCGATTCCCGAAATGCCTTTTTGGATCTTCCTCAATGTCCCGGCTATTCACGGAACGTGAGAAGCAGATGAATAATCATCTGCTTCCGGAAGAAATCGAAGAATTTCTTGGGAATCCTACAAGATCAATTCGTTCTTTTTTCTCTGACAGATGGTCAGAACTTCATCTGGGTTCGAATCCTACTGAGAGGTCCACTAGAGATCAGAAATTTTTGAAGAAAAAACAAGATGTTTCTTTTGTCCCTTCCAGGCGATCGGAAAATAAAGAAATGGTTGATATATTCAAGATAATTACGTATTTACAAAATACCGTCTCAATTCATCCTATTTCATCAGATCCGGGATGTGATATGGTTCCGAAGGATGAACCGGATATGGACAGTTCCAATAAGATTTCATTCTTGAAAAAAAATCCATTTTTTGATTTATTTCATCTATTCCATGACCGGAACAAAGGGGGATACACGTTACACCACGATTTTGAATCAGAAGAGAGATTTCAAGAAATGGCAGATCTATTCACTCTATCAATAACCGAGCCGGATCTGGTGTATCATAGGGGATTTGCCTTTTCTATTGATTCCTACGGGTTGGATCAAAAAAAATTCTTGAATGAGGTATTCAACTCCAGAGATGAATCGAAAAAGAAATCTTTATTGGTTCTACCTCCTCTTTTTTATGAAGAGAATGAATCTTTTTATCGAAGGATCAGAAAAAAATCGGTCCGGATCTACTGCGGGAATGATTTGGAAGATCCAAAACTAAAAACAGCGGTATTTGCTAGCAACAACATAATGGAGGCAGTCAATCAATATAGATTGATCCGAAATCTGATTCAAATCCAATATAGCACCTATGGGTACATAAGAAATGTATCGAATCGATTCTTTTTAATGAATAGATCCGATCGCAACTTCGAATATGGAATTCAAAGGGATCGAATAGGAAATGATACTCTGAATCATATAACTATAATGAAATATACGATCAACCAACATTTATCGAATTTGAAAAAGAGTCAGAAGAAATGGTTTGATCCTCTTATTTCTCGAACCGAGAGATCCATGAATCGGGATCCTGATGCATATAGATACAAATGTTCCAATGGGAGCAAGAATTTCCAGGAACATTTGGAACATTTCGTTTCTGAACAGAAGAACCGTTTTCAAGTAGTGTTCAATCGATTACGTATTAATCAATATTCGATTGATTGGTCCGAGGCTATCGACAAACAAGATTTGTCTAAGTCACTTCGTTTCTTTTTGTCCAAGTCACTTCTCTTTTTGTCCAAGTCACTTCCCTTTTTGTCCAAGTCACTTCCCCTTTTCTTTGTGAGTATCGGGAATATCCCCATTCATAGGTCCGAGATCCACATCTATGAATTGAAAGGTCCGAATGATCAACTCTGCAATCAGTTGTTAGAATCAATAGGTGTTCAAATCGTTCATTTGAATAAATTGAAACCCTTTTTATTTTTATTGGATGATCATGATACTTCCCAAAGACCGAAATTCTTGATCAATGGAGGAACAATATTACCATTTTTGTTCAAAAAGATACCAAAGTGGATGATTGACTCATTCCATACTAGAAATAATCGCAGGAAATCCTTTGATAACACGGATTCCTATTTCTCAATGATATCCCAGGATCGAGACAATTGGCTGAATCCCGTGAAACCATTTCATAGAAGTTCATTGATATCTTCTTTTTATAAAGCAAATCGACTTCGATTCCTGAATGATCC